TTTTTTAATTACCAACCAAAATTTTGTTCTTTTTAAGAACTTGATATTGATAAATTTACAGATCTAAAAATTCATTTCGGACAATTGAACCTTCTCAAACTGTTTCTTTTTAAGAACCAAAAAGATTTGTGCCAAAATAACGGATGCCAAGAAGAACAAAAGGCCTTGGACACGTAATGGGGCCTGAAGTACTATTTCCGCATCCCCCTGACCAAATCCACCTACATTAGGATTACTTGTTAATGGTTGATCAACTTTGATGGATTCGCCTTCTGAAACAAGAAGTTCCGGTCCTGGAGGTATAATATCAATCACTTGACGTCCCTCTGACGTATCTGTTATGATTATTTCGTACCCCCCTTTTTCTTTTCGTATTATTTTGCTTACTATACCTGCGGCTGTAGCATTATAAACCGTATTGTTACTCTTGCTCCCGTCGGGATAAATCTGACCCCTTCCTCTGTTTCCGCCTACATATATGGGATATTTAAAAAAGTGAACATCTTTCTTAGTGGAGGGGTCCGGAGAAAGAATTGGAAAGGTAATTTCACTATATTTCTGACCTGGAACAGGACCTATCACAAGAATATTTTTTTTAGTGGGGCGATAACTCTGAAACGACAGATTTCCTATCTTTTCTTTCATCTCCGGCGAAATACGATTGGACGGGGCTAATTCAAACCCATCAGGTAAAATAAGAACAGCCCCCACATTCAAAGCCCCCTTTTTTCCATTAGCAAGAACTTGTTTCAGTTGCATATCATAAGGAATTCGAACAACTGCTTCAAATACAGTATCAGGAAGTACCGCTTGTGGAACCTCAATATCTACCGGTTTATTAGCTAAATGACAATTGGCACATACAATACGGCCAGTTGCTTCGCGTGGGTTTTCATAACCCTGCTGTGCAAAAATCGGATATGCATTTGAAATGGATGCCCAAGTTATTATACATATCATAAGTGATACGGAAATGGAATAAGTAATCTCTTCCTTTATCCAAGAAAAGGTTTTTCGAGTTTGCATGGTCCAATCATTGATCCTGAAAATTTCTACAATAAAATTAGGTAGGTCGCTCGTATAGGTCCCTATCCACGATACTGGTAGTTACTGAAAAATTTTTACTAAAATATAAGATATAGGAAGAGAATCCCTTGGATGTGATGTATAGAAAAAAAAAAAAAAATAAATTCAATATAAAAAGAAAGAGAAAAAATAAATAATAATATTATATTACAGTAAAGATAAAATAATATAAAGAAAGATACAATCAAAGTCAGATTTTGAATATTTTGCTTATGTGTACAAAATAACAAAGATTCTAATGAGATTTTTGGATCATTTTTCAGTCATTCATTGAATGATAAATCACTACAAGTGACGGAGATACACGATTTAAATAACGGAAAATCAAATATTTCAAAATTGTATCGATAATGACTGGAAAAGTGGAAACAAGGCCAGATATAATTTGATCATTATGAGCAAATCCAAAATCTTTATAAACAGAACCAATCATTAGTTCCCAACCGTGGGGTGAATGGAATCCTATACATAAATCGGTTAATAAAAGAATGGAAAAAGCTTTTATTGTGTCACTTAAGTTATATAGGAATTCTTGAACCCAAGAATTAATAAAAAAAAGTTCTTCATTACTTAGAATAGAATAACCACTTACAATAACGAAAGAGATTATATTTGTCGAGAAGTGCAAAATCGTATTGATACGATCCTCATTATGTATCTTGATCAATTGGATCGTTTGTTTCTGGATTCCGATAGGAAACTTTTGTAGATGTATTTCCGGATATTCTTTTATCATTTCGTCCAAGCGAGCGAGCTCCTCGAATTCTATGAATTTTTCTAGAAAACAATTTTCTTGGATATCATTTAAAAAAATTTCGGATTTACTAGTATTCCACCAACTAATAACCCAAGATTCAAAACTTTTTTTAAATAAAAAAGAGATCCACCAGGGAAAAAAAACTATATATATAAGATATAGAAGGGTAATAAATGTGTTTTTTTTTTTTTCCATTTTTCGTATGTGAATTTTTAATGAACGCACCTCATTTCTCGATTCTATATGATCTAATATTTCTATCAAGTATAAGTTCTCTTCCAAGGCTTCGAACTTATGAATCTATTCGCTGTTTTTATTTGTAAGCCAGTGGTTAGTCCTTGAATTTTGAAAAATGAAAGAATACAAAAAAAAAAAAATAGCCTAAAATAAAAAGAGTACACAAATGAAGAAAAAAATATTCTTTTTAGATATCTCAATTGCTCAATTTCGAAGCAATTTCCCCCTTTCCATAAATGTCCCCCAGAGCGACTCCAAATTCGGATTTAGAGATAAAAGAATTCCGTTCTATCAACAAAACAAATATTTCGAAAAAAAAAAAAATGGCCAATTTACCCATATCCCACAGGAATAATTAAGAAAGATTTATGAAGAATATTGTGATGTGATAATAAAAAATGAGTGGCAAAAGCAAAATAAGACAGAAAGGTTAGCATTCTAAGTGGTCCAGTCCTTTGCTCATTACATTAAGGTTAAGGAAGACAAAAAAAAGATAAAAAGAAACCTCGACTGACACATGACAAAAAAAAGTAGAGATAATTTCCAAAATAGAATCTACCGATACGTAACCTATCAATTTCAAATATTGAATATAAAAAGAGAATTTCTTTCTATTTTATTCCGAAATGCTTTGTTTTGATCTATGAGATGGGTCTATTATTTTGATTTCTTACTTGTTTTGTTATTGGATTTAGTGAATTTACATACTCATAACAAAATTTGTAGATTAAAAAGTTTGATTTTATAATTGGAATTGTTCCGGATACGTATATATAATACGTATTCTTTAGTTCATCAGTTCATCAATATTGTGAAGAAATTCCAGTTAAGTTATGCTATATAAGTTTTGCTATAAAAAAAGAAGACTCTTGGATTTTTTCACTCCTGCTACGAAAATGCTCATTCTTCAACTAATTTTAAAATACTTCAATTGGTACACGCAAAAAATAGGCCAATTCCGCTACTTTTTGCTCAATTTCTCGTGGAGTAAAATTATCATCAGTACGAGTCAAAGGAACAGTCCCTCGGCCTCTTATTTCCATATAAGGGATACGCCGAGCGTAAATACCCTCTTTAACTTCTATTCTAATAGACTGAATATCTTTCATAAGGAATCGGAGTAAGATGCGACGATTTTTTCCAGGAAATCCCCAGCGAAAAATACATACTATTCCTTCTTTTCTATCGAATCGATCATAACCCCCACCCACATTCCACAAAATTGTGCACCACAAATAACAACTAATAAATAGACCAGCGATCCCATAGAAAGACATCACGATCCCTTGTGGAAAAAAAAGTATTTGCTGAGAGGAAAATAAAGATATGAAACTTTTTCCAAGATAACTGGAAATTCCAACCAATAAAAAACCCAATGAACCTAAAAAAAGTATAAAAGCCCAGCAGAAATTACTTATTTTTCGAGACCCCGCTATAAGTTCTATCCATATATGTTCTGATCGCCAACTCATACTAGATCCAGTTGCTTTTTTTTGGAAGTGGGAGACTAGCCCATTTGATTTGACTTTATTTTTTTTTTTTTGTTTCCGAAGTAATTTCCATCAACTCGCACTATTTTGATGTGAATCTTTAGGAGGAATTCATCGAATTCATTAGATTAACAAATAAAGTAGCCTCATCCTATGATCTCCTATCTACACATATATAACATGTTATATCGTATTAGATTATATCATATTAGACTAACTAGATATCCGTATTAGGATCTAAGTCTAGGCCTTGAAAAATAAATAAATGAAATCTACTTCCATCGTACCTAATCGGATCTAAAAAATCTTGTTTTTTTGAACATGAAGAGATAATGAAGCCATTGCAATTGCCGGAAATACTAAGCCCACTAAAGGGACAAAAATGGAGGGTAAGTTGTTGAGAATTGTCATAGAATGGGCACCTCAATTTAATATTTGTACCTGTTTATTTTTTCTTCTAATATTTTTTTTTCTTCTATCTTTTTAAATATTATTTTTTATATTAGAATATTCTATAATTCTTAATTATATATTATTCTATATCTATATTTAATTTCTATTAACATATTCTATATTCTAATATTCGATATTTATTAAATTTATTAATTATCCTATTTCTATATTTTCTATTTTTGTTTCATTTCTATTCGAATATTTCTATATTCTAGTATTTTGTTCTATTATTTTGAAGAGAAATTTTTGAATATTATTATTTATTATTATTAAATAGATTATTATTTTATATTATTTATTATTAAACTTTTTTATTAATTTTTTAATAATATATTCTAATTCTACATATTTTTGTATTTTTATATTATTCTATATATATTTCGATATGAGTAGATAGTTTTCTATTAATATTAACTATTCTATTAAATAATTTAAATAATTAAATAAGCAATTCTCTTAAAATGAAATTAAACATTAATTATTAAATAAATATTAATTAAATTAAATATTTCGAAATATTATAAAATATTCTATTAAATTTCTATTTTGTAGTTCTACTATTAAATTTTAATATTCTATATTATTATTTTATTATTATATTTCTATTTTTATTATTCTTTATTAATATTAAAATTAATATTAAATTAATATTTAATTTATATTTTATATTAATATTAATTCTTTCTCTTATTTCATTTCGTATTAATTCTTATCTTATTAATTAATTATTATATCTTAATAATTCTTATATTACTATATTAATATTACTATATTACTAGTAGTAATTCTTATATTACTAATCGAATTATTTAGTAATTATTTTAATTATTGGTAATAGTAATTAGTTTATTAGTAATTATTCCAAAGCTAATTTTAGAATCACTAAGATTTGTATATAATAAAATTATATCGAAATGAACATATATAATTCTAATAAAATAAAGAATTCTAATAAAATAAAGTCCAAAGAGTATTGAACTAATTAAGTGACTTTTTTGTATTTCTACATGAAATATATATGATAATCCACCTATTTTTTATTCTTCTTTATATTATCTTTTTTTTTTTCTTGTCTTATAACTTTCTTTTTTTTTATTTTACTAAAATAAAAAATAACGAGTTTTTCTGCTTATAAATTCCCGAACACTTCGTTACAATTTCTAATCCGATCAAAAAATTGGGATTTTTTGTTTTTACCAAAAAGAGGGGATTCTCGCGATCGCGATATATATATATATATGAGACTCTACTTTTTTCTATTTTTGTATGCAGAAGTAAGAAAAAAAGATGAAATTCGTTTTATTTTTTATTATTTACCATTTTACCTTGCCGAACTTTTTTTTCACGGAAAAAAGAATTCACTCTTTTTTCTATCAACAAGAAAAAAGAGTGAATATCGGCCAAAAAATTATCTGGATGATTCTTTACTACAATTTACTCTTATGTCACATAAAAATGCATTCGTGGTGTTTTTCCTTTGATTACAATAAAAAAATACCTGCTCGCCAGAAAAAAAAATTAACTAATTTCAATTTAATTAACTTTAATTAAGTTAAGGCTCTACTTGATTTAGGATTCAAAGGAAAGAAATCATGGAGCTGAAGTAACTCATTCAAAACGCCTTTTAAAAGATTACGTGGTACGATTGAATCGAATAAGCCCTTATGGAATAAAAATTCAGCCGATTGTGAACCTTCAGGTACTGCCTTATTCAATGTTTGTTCAATTACTCTTTTACCGGCAAATGCAATATAGGCGTTAGGTTCAGCAATAATGATATCTCCCAACATCCCAAAACTAGCTGTCACCCCACCAGTTGTAGGAGACGTAAGGATTGACACATAAAATAACTTTTTATTCGATTGATAATCATATAAAGCAGAAGATATTTTAGCCATTTGCATCAAGCTCAAACTTCCTTCTTGCATTCGTGCTCCTCCGGAAGCACACACTAAAATAAGAGGTAAAAATTGATTGGTAGCATACTCAATCAAACGAGTAATTTTCTCACCTACTACGGATCCCATACTACCCCCCATAAACTGAAAATCCATAACCCCAACTGCTACGGGAATGCCGTTTAGTTGACCTGTGCCTGTTTGAACAGCCTCGGTTAATCCTGTCTTTCTTTGATAAGAATCAATACGATCTTTATAAGGTTCCTCTTCGGAATGAAATTCAATGGGATCCAGAGATACCATGTCTTCATCCATAGGATCCCAAGTCGCTGGGTCAATCAAAAGTTCAATTCTATCTGAACTATTCATTTTCAAATGATATCCACATTGTTCACAAAGATTCATTTTTGACTTCAAAAATTTCTTATAATTTAATCCATAACAATTTTCACATTGAACCCATAAATGCTTGTATTTTTGAGTTATATCGAGATCATTAGAACTTTCTCTTATAACCAAATCGCTACCATTCGTGCTAGTTATTAGACCGGTACTCTCGTTTTCACTACTATTTTCGCTTTCACCACAAATGTAACTATAAATGTAACTTTCGCTATAATAGTTACTACCACTAAAAATAGAACTATCAATACAGATTTGAGAGCGAAGATAACGGTCAATGCAACTATTGATGTAATTATTCCAACTATAGTTAGTATCATACATATAATGATCATATTGGGAGTCGCCAATCCTAGACCCATTATTCAGATAACTAGAACTCCAATAACTAGAAAAAGAACTTTCTAGTTCACCCAGAAAAGAATAATCAGTCTCAATCTCAAAAACTTTATTTTCTATATCAAAATAGATGGAATAACTGTCCTTATTACTATCCTGAACTAAAAAAGTTTCATCAACGCTGAAATCCCAAATGTCCCTGACCCCGACTAAATGATCAACATTACTGGAACTCGAGTTGTCACTATTACTCCAACTATGGATGTGTTTATCTGTATCATTTAGAATCGGGTCTTCACTTATACTGGTATTTTCAAAAGGATTGAAACTATCCATTGATTTACCTAGCCTACACCTGTATCCTAATTCCACATTGGATAAGATCGAATTGAACCACCATTTTTCCATAGAACTTTCTTGCTGCTATTTCCATCAAAATAAATAGATGAATAGTCATTCGATGAAAAATCATTTAACTATTTTTTTGCCTCTCAAAATAAGTATATAGATCCAATCAACAGGATTATTAACTAAATAAAGAGTGGGTATTAAAAAAAAATGATTCTCTTTTCCTTTTTTGTAAGAAACCGGAGTATCACTTCACTATATATGATATTTTATGAGGGAATCATGTTTTCAATTTTTTTTTTCGAAGTGTAAATAGAAAAGTAATTTGTTATATTGTGTCAAATTCGCATCAAGAAAAGTAATATTTCTTTTCTCCTAAAAGAAATGAAAAAAAAAAAAAAACACACATTTTTTTGTAAAATCTCGTCTATTAATAAGTTTCTATTCCAACACGGAAAGAAAAGGACAATATACAGGATAGGTATAAGAA